CCCAGAACATATATATTCTATGAGAATATAGATTGCTTTTTTAACAATGTTCTGTTTAAAATCGAAATGTTAGCTGGAATGTGATTGTTGTTTCTTATTTTTTTCTTCGATGAATCTTTTTTTTAAACTGAATCGAGATGCGGAAGAATCCATATTCCCTATCTCGTATTCTCTACCCCCTAAATTAGCCTAATTAGATTCAATTTTATTTTTTGTAGATTTCTTGACTTTTCGCCAAGAGGGGGTTTTTGGTACTAATTAAATTCACTAAGTCTCTTAATTCTTAATCAATGAGTTAGGCTAAAATAGCAAAAAAAGGAGCAAAAACTGGACTTAATCTGGACTTGTTTGGCTTTGTGCCTAGACAGCTCACATTTCGTAAAAATAAAAAAGACTAGGACACCCCCTTCTTTTCTTTTGATTTATGCTGCATCAGTCCCATAGAATGGGGTAGATAGAAGTTAATCAGTAATGGGAAGGCGTTCATTTCAATATCTATAAACGGTGACAATTGCTCCGTCTATTTGATCGAATTGATAGATACGAAACCCTCCCCATTCTTTGGATTTTATCAATCAGATGAAAAAAAAAAAGAATACGAATTAAAATCTTACCTTACATTAATCTTTTTTTATCCATCTCATAAAAAAAATTGGATTTGTTGTTTGGTGTATTTATCTATTTTAAATCATTGAAATCGTTGATGATTCAATTAAAAAAAAAAAGACTTATCTTTTTTCCTAAGATGATCAAAAGTTGTTTTTAACTATCAAATTTTCTTCGAAGAATGATGTCGAAAAGGGAACTTTCTAAATTTCGAATAAATTTAGAAAGAGAAATAGTTTAATCATTCCTTAGAAGCTGAATCTTTCTCTCCTATTAAGTCACGTGAAGATGCAGAATCAAAAAGAATTCATTTATTCGTCTTATTTTTTATTATATTATTTATATAAAAAAATTATTTATTATATATTTAATTAATATAATAATAATATGTTAGACAAATTAATATTAGCGATGGGGTCTTACTAAGACTTCTTCAGAAAAATATATATCCACCTATATCTATAGTATTCTTTATATCTATATACTATAGATATAGAAAGATATAGAAGATATAGAAAATACTATAGATTATGGTGTTTATACATCAGCCCAACCAATGACTATTCATGATTCCATAATTGAATCAATTCCATACCGGTTCTTAGAGGAATGTTATGGTAAAACTTCGTTTGAAACGATGTGGTAGAAAGCAACGTGCGACTTGAAGGACACGATCCGTTGTGGATTTGTACATCCACCATTTTATGTAGGAATGAAGGTGCTCTTGGCTCGACATCATTGGTTCTGTTTCACTAGAACCCCTCGTTTTTTGTTGTCTTGGAATGTAAATAGTCCATGATGGAGCTCGAGTAGAAAGTATTAATTTATTTCTCGGGGCAAGGGTCTAGGGTTAATGCCAATCAATAAAAAAATTGAAACAACTTCGTAAATGTATCTTCGGTATGGAAATCGAAAGAATCCAATTCGAGCAAGTTTAAAATTAAAAAATTTCTTGGAATTGATCAAACTTTTTCGATCCAAAGTGTTTCACGAGGGAATCCATCGTCTTGTAGGATTCTTTCATAGAAATCGAAAAAAGGGTATGTTGCTGCCATTTTGAAAGGATTAAAAAGCACCGAAGTAATGTCTAAACCCAATGATTTAAAATAAAACAAAGATAAAGGATCCCAGAACAAGGAAACACCTTTTTAATTGTCTTAATAACTGGATCAGACTGAAGAATCCGATTTTAAACGAGACAAACAAAAAAAGAGGAAAGACCGCTCAATAAATGAAATTGCCGAAAGATTTTCCTTTGAACTGTTTGAAAGTTATCCAACTTGAGTTATGAGAGTACGAATGCTTTCTTTTTTATTTTCAGGAAGAAAGAAGAAAAAAAAAGACTTACATCTTTAATTGATTTGATCATTTTATGGACCCAGTTGTCATTTCTTAGATAGAATTCCATACAGAGACAAAACCTCGAATCAATCATTTTCTCGAGCCGTACGAGGAGAAAGCTTCCTATACGTTTCTAGGGGGGGTGTTGTTCATCTACATCTATCCCAATGAGCCGTCTATCGAATCGTTGCAATTGATGTTCGATCCCGAAGAGAAGGAAAAGATCTTCGGAAAGTAGGTTTTTATGATCCGATAAAGAATCAAACTTATTTAAATGTTCCTGCTATTTTATATTTCCTTGAAAAAGGGGCTCAACCTACAGGAACTGTTCAGGATATTTTAAAGAAGGCGGAGGTTTTTAAGGAACTTCGTCCTAATCAACCGAAATTCAATTAAGGAAATAAATTAAGGAAATACAAAAAAGGGGGTAGTGATTTGTATATAACTTTGTATTACTTTTCTCTTCTATTTTTTTGTATTTCCTCCCTTTCCTTTTCTATTTGTATTTATTTATCATTGCTTCCATTGAATTCCGTGTTCTATAACGACAAAA